TCGACACGATCGAATTATATTCATTCAATATACTGTTGTCAATATGAATGCTTAGATAAAGAGTGCACTGAAAAATAAATAAAAGACTTGTGTTGGCTTGGATTTACACTAGATATACAATCTACATAACTAGAAAAAGAAAAGCATAGGTAAAAGAAGAAATTAGGGAAGAAATAGGAAAGAGTTCCAGATTTATTTCTTTTTATTTGTTAATAAATGAAGTTCCAACAAAAAACGAATCGCAGTAAGATCAAAATTTGCTATTTCTCGTCGATCCAATTATTCATTTTTTCTATCGACCTTATGTCAATAAAGTTAGATCAAAAAAAAAAAAGAAAGTTGGAAGAAAGGAAAAGAGAGAGGGGGGGGTCAATAGTATAAGCTATTTTATTTCTACAAAGCTATATAGGAACCGCCCCCGCCCTCGTCTGTTTTGTTTTTGTATTTCATTAATTGATTTGCGTTTGATTAAGACGACGAAATTCCGTAAAAACCCCCGCCTTCTTTAAAATACCATAAACAGTTCCTGTAGGTTGAGCGCCTTTTTCAAGAAAATATAGAATAGCCGGAATATTTAAATAGGTTTGATTATTTATTGGATCATAAAAACCTACTTTCCGAAGATCTCTTCCTTCTCTTCGGGATCGAACATCAATTGCAACGATTCGATAAACGGCTCATTGGGATAGATGTAGATGAACTATAACCCCCCCTAGAAACGTATACGAAGTTTTCTCCTCGTACGGCTCGAGAAATTCGAAGTTATTGATATGTATAGAATTCGAATCTCAAATGGAGATCCATAAAAGTATCAAATTAATTAGACTATGCTTATTTTATACTTCACTTCATTTATTCTTCTTTCATCGAAGAATAAATTTGTATTCTCATAACTCAAGTTGGATAATTCTGAAATAGTTCCAAAGAAATTAGGCATTTCATTTTTTTTTTGTTTTGAGCGATCTCTAATCCCCCCTTTTTTTTGGTTGTCTCATTTCGAATATATTTCGATTCTTCATTCTTGATCGAGTTGTCGAGACAATTGAAAAAAGGGTATTTCCTTGTTCCAAGATACTTTATCTTTAACTCGAATCATTGGGTTTAGACATTCCTTCGGTGACTTTATAATCATTTCAAAATGGCAGCAACATGCCCTTTTTTATGAATTATTTCTATCAAATAATTATACGAACGGGTGATTTGATTCCCGCACGATACCCTTTTTTTTGATCAAAAGAGTTTCACTAATCCCAACAAATTTTCCTGAAACTTGTTCGAATTGGATCCTTTCGATTTCTAGATCGAAAATATACTTACGAAGTTGGTTAAACTTATTTATTAATTGGCACTAACCCTAGATCCTTGCCTCGGAGAAATGAATCAATACTTTCTACTCGAGCTACATCACGTACTAGTTCTATTAGAACCCAACAGGTTCCATTGGAATAAAGGATGTCGAGCCAAGAGCATCTTCATTCCTATATAATATAAAAATGGTGGGTGTAAAAATCCACAGCTGATTATGTCCGTCAAGTCGCGCGTTGCTTTCTACCACATCGTTTCAAACGAAGTTTTACCATAACATTCCTCTAGTTTGGAATTTGGAACTGGTATGTAATTGATTCAATTATGGAATCATGAATAGTCATTTATTTTTTCCTTCCAGCCATTTCATAGGAATCCATATTCGTTCTTCTTTTATATATGTTTATGAATCAAGAAGTCTTAGCAAGAATTCAATTTCACCCCATACTTTATTGGCTGAATGCAATATTTTTATTTTATTTATAAATTTCTACACATTTTCTAAATATTATTACGAACAAAAAGCTCGTTATTTTTGAATCGAAATTGTATCTTCAATGAACTTGATAAGGTATATTCAACAATCTAACACTTCTTTTCTTCAAGTATCAAATACTTATAAGAAATCATGCAAGCAAATAGTTATTTAATTGAAAAAATCTCTACACTCTCACCAGTTGAAGAAAGTTTTACTAAAGATCACATTTGACATCCGAAATAAATCCATCGTCGAATTAAACCCCATTGATTAATAAAATATGAATAAATTGAAAAAAAAAGTGTAATTTCGATTTTTTTCGTCGAATGTTCTTGATGGAAAGAAAGATTTAAGTTCTTATTCTTTTATTTCCTACTGAAAATAAAAATTCGAAATCGAAATAAAAAAAAATAAGGAATTTCCTCTATCTATCAGATAGACTGAAGAATTGTCATTGGAATTTATCATAAGGCATTTATCATAAATAGGCTATGGGTGAATATTCTCTGTTGAATATTTCAACCTAACGGATCACAAATCAATCTTTTTCAAAAAATAGTTATCAGTGAAATAGAACGATAAGATAATAATAATACATTAAACATTTCTTCATTTTCCGCGTAGGAGAGGTTCAAGAATTTTTATCTAAAAAAAGCAAGGGGAATAGAATAGGCTATATGAATCACCCCCGTCTCTATTATTACATAGATGAATAATTATTCATTAGAACCAAATCACATACGAAATCAAATACCTAAAAATTAGGTTCAAAGAAAACTGACATATCTTACGTATCTAATCTAACTTGATTTTTTGTTAATCAGATTTGCACAGACACAGCTATTGAAATTCATATTTTACATTATTGAAATTAATATCTTAACATTGTTGATTAACTCTTATGGGCCATAAAATAAAGCCTGCAAAGTAACTAACTTTAAAATAAAATAAATTAGGAATAAAAAGGATGGATGGAATAGAATGAAAGGCGCATTCAACCTCCTTTTTCCTTTCATTCCATTTGTTGTGATCTATGTTCACACCGTACCTAGATCATAACTCGATTCCGTTCCATCTGTATCTATGTTATGGGAACTCTATTTGTGAAAAAGATATGCTCAAACAAGAATAGAATCATTCAAAATCAGAAAGAAGAATCCTATTCGATCCAAGGGTATACTCTGAATCCCATATTCGACTTCAACTCTTAAGTAAATAAGTAAAAGGGAGTTCAAAAAAAAGATTATCTTTTTTTTTAGTCTAATAAAATTAGACTAATACTTAATTTTCTAATATTAAACAGAAATTTCTATTTTCTATTTAATATAGATATTAAATATCTCCTGGGACGGAAGGATTCGAACCTCCGAATACCGGGACCAAAACCCGTTGCCTTACCACTTGGCCACGCCCCATTTCGATTCGATACTAATAAACACTAGTATGGGAATTGGTTGTTCGTCAATTCCAGTCCAAAAATTTATAGACTATATTGTTCCTAGGATTTGGACACACGTAGATATAGAATTAAACTGAATTTATTGATCATTACAGATAATTCAATTAAGATATTGTATGAAAGTATAATTTCTTCTATTTTCAATTGTGAATAGAAGGATTTTTGATTGGGTAAGTTGAAAGAGGGATTTTTTGGTCTACCTTCCTTTCGTAATTTTTACCGTATGGCAATATCAATAACATATTAATAACTCAATCAAAATACAATTATCTCGAAGTCAAAAAAATGTTTGTTATGCTTAATATCTTTAGTTTGATCTGTATCTGTCTTAATTCCGCCCTTTATTTGAGTAGTTTTTTCTTAGCGAAATTACCTGAGGCCTACGCTTTTTTGAATCCAATCGTAGATGTTATGCCAGTAATACCCGTTCTCTTTTTTCTCTTAGCATTTGTTTGGCAAGCTGCTGTAAGTTTTCGATGAGATCTTTAATACTGTCCTAGACATGATTTATCCGAGAAAAAAAATTCTAACAATGAATACGGTCCGAGAAGTGTATGAACCCTCGATCTAAACAATTCTTCGATACGATAACTAAGATAAATCGGAATTCATCCCATTTTCTCATTCGAATTCTTTTTCATTTATTGAAAGACCTATTAGAACTCCCGGTGATATGAAAGAAAATTTTTCTTGTAATGAAAGACTCGATTCTTATTACAAATTACAAATGACTTTCTGAAAATTGTTTTTCTAGTTTATAGAAAGCATTTCATTTATTGGTATCAAAATAGTATATATGGTATAAAAATGGAGAACCTATTCTCTTTTTTTTTCCAAAAAATGATCTTGGAGATTGTGTAATGCTTACTCTCAAACTCTTTGTTTACACAGTGGTGATATTCTTTGTTTCTCTCTTCATCTTTGGATTCCTATCTAATGATCCAGGACGTAATCCTGGACGCGAAGAATAAAAAAAGAAAGAGGTCTTTCTTTTTTTTTTTACTTGTTTTGCTTCATTTTTCAATGTTCTAGGATTGTTATCTATTAACATTTTTATCTATATGCACGTCTTTAATTTAAATAAAAACAAAAAAAATAAGGGTTCGAAAAATTTGAAAGATAAATAAAATACCAAGTCATCAACGGAAAGAGAGGGATTCGAACCCTCGGTACGAAAAACTCGTACAACGGATTAGCAATCCGACGCTTTAGTCCACTCAGCCATCTCTCCCAATCGGAAAAGGATAATTATTATTTTACATTACATAAAGGATTGAAAAAATCCTTTCTTTCTTCTTTAATTTTAATATATTATTTTCTTTAATACATATACAAATAAATAGATACAACTTTCCTAAGCAATCCCATTTCGATAAAAATCGAAAAAGACTGCAAGAGATATTTCGAAAAAAAAAAATAGATGATATATAAATAAAATAAAGAATCCCTCTTCGTCTTCCGAACGATCTTTTTTATTTTCTGTTCACGGCCTGGCCTGGTCAGTACCCAGCCGGGCCATCTTTTGTTTGAACTCATAAAATTTTTTTTTTTTAAATCAAAATACTTGTTATTGAAACAACAAAAGAAGGACTATTTCCATATTTTTGATTTTGATAGAGAAGAAATTAATAATAAAAATAGAATAAAAGTATCGTTTCTTATTATTTTATTCTTATTATTTATAATTATAATATTCTTATTATTTCTAATTATAATTCTGATTTTATTATATCCTAATTAATAATTTATATTCGAATT